TCCATTTCTTTATTAAAAAAGAAGTTTCTTTTGAAGCCAAAAGGGATTTTCCTTGATACCTAACATAATGCACGAACGGATCCTTAAACAACCAAAGATTACTTTGAAAATCTTTAGAAAAGACTTCTACAAGACGCTCTATTTTTCCATAGAAATAGATTCGTTCAAGAAAGATTCCAGAAGATGTTGATTGTAAATGAGAAGATTGTTTGCGGAGAAAGAAAAAAAGGGATTCGTATTCATATACATGAGAATTATATAAGAAGAAGAAGAATCTTTGATTTATTTTTGAAAAAGAAGAGCTAGTTTTCTTTAGGATAATAAAAGTATTCCAATACTCGTGTAGAAAGAATCGTAATAAATGCAAAGAAGAGGCATCTTTTACCCAAAAACGAAGAGTTTGAACCAAGATTTCCGGATGGACAGGGTGGGGTATTAGTATATCTAACACACAATTTAAATGTGAAAGATTGTCCTCTAAAAAAGGAAATATTGAATGAATTGATCGTAAATTATGAGATTGGAATGTCTTTTTCCGTTCTAGTTCTAGAACGGATATTAGTCGTAGAGAAAAAGGTATTTCGACAATAAATGCAAATCCCTCGGATATTATTTGATAATACAAATTTTTGTTGCGCCCGAAAATTTGATTTTTGTTAGAATTTTTAACAGAAATAAAAAAAAAATTCTGTTGATACATTCGAGTAATTAAACGTTTCACAATTAGTAAACTAGATTTCTTGTCATAACCTGAATTTTCTAAAAAAATTGATTGATTTAAATCATGATCATGAGCAAGTGCATAAATATACTCTTGAAGTATAAGTGGATATTGAAAGTCGTGTTGTTGAGATCTATCTAGCTGTAAATATCTTTGAAGTTCCTCCATTTGAAATTCTATTTGAACCAAAAGTAGAAGATTGGGAGGATTATGAAATGATACATAGTGCGATACAGTAAAAACAAGGTATTATCTAAAAATAGATACCTCGGAGACAGATAAACTTACCAACAGATTCTCTACCCTCTTTTTTCCATTTCATTAGTCTATGTTCATTAGACTATGTTATAGTCTAATAAAACAAGATGGTTAGAAATCCTTTATTTTTTTCAACCTAATCGCTCTTTTGATTTTGGAAAAAACTGTCTTTATCAACATACTGCTTCTTCTACACACACATCTCCATTCTATATTAGGGAATGGCAATAATTAGGATTCATTAACAGAAAGAAATCAAAAAAAAGAGAATCCACTCATGGGGGGAAAGCTTTTCCCGCATCAGGTACTAATCTATTTTTAACATGTAATTAGATGGGGAATTATTCAAATCAAGAAGAAAAGCCCGTTACTTTTTCTTTCCCTATTATAATGAATTGAAATTGAAGCCCTAGAGCCTTATCCATTTATTAATTCGACCCAACTTCATTTTGTTCCTTCCAAGAATTCCAATAAGGTTTTAGCCCGATCAAAATCAAATATTCTCAGAACTATCCGTTGCTCCGACCTGCTCTTTTTTCCATTCATTCCCTTTCTTCAGGATCAGTCGTGGTCTTACAAACTTTACCGATGGTATGGACGAATCCTTCCCTTCATCCAAATGTGTAAAAGATCTTAGCCGCACTTAAAAGCCGAGTACTCTACCGTTGAGTTAGCAACCCCAAAATAAAAAATGTGTAGATACAATCAGAATAAATTAAAAAAGAGAAAAAGTATAAAAAGTATAGATAAATGCAAAATAGACCCCTCTTTTTTTAGATTATCTACTTTTTCAATAAGATTTCAATAAAAAGGACTCTTTAGTATCCTTGTATTAAATATTAAAGGACCCACCACTTGAAATGAAAGTAAAACCGAAACCTATGGGCCAGAAATAAAAAGATCCACTTCATTTATCACGATGAATTATATTTGTTCGATACACTGTTGTCAATATAAATGTTGACAAAAAAAGAATACAATGGAAAAAACTCAAAATAGAATTTTTCTAATTTTATTTCAAATTCATATTTAATATATTTTTTAATATATTTTAATTAAATTAAATAAGAACTTGTGTTAGACTGGCACCATATATCTAATTCTAACCTACACAGATATAAAAAGTATAAAATAAATAAATAAAAAGTAAGAAGTGAAATGAAAAAAATCTCGGATTTCTTTTATCCATAATGAATAATATAGTCAATCCATCTAAGTGGAATAAGCAAACTTGATTCCTTTTTTATTAGTAGAATTCCAATGAAACTAACCCATTGAAGGGAATGTCCACGTTTTTTTAAAAAAGAAAGTTTTGTCATTCTAAAACATAGGATTGAGTAGAAGTAAGGATGAAGTAAGGATATATAATGATAAAATAAATCGATATGGATAGAGCGGAAAAGGGGGGTAGTAACTTATATATTATTTTTTTTGTATCCCCCCTTAATTTTTTTGTATTTCCTTAATTGAATTCCGTTTGATTAAGGCGAAGTTCCTTAAAAAGCCCCTTCTTCTTTAAAATATCCCGAACAGTTCCTGTAGGTTGAGCACCCCTTTCAAGGAAGTATAGAATAGAAGGAACGTTTAAATAAGTTTCATTCTTTATCGGATCATAAAAACCCAGTTTCTGAAGATCTTTTCCTTCTCTTCGGGATCGAACATCAATTGCAACGATTCGATAGACGGCTCATTGGGATAGATATAGATGAACAATACCCCCCCGAGAAACGTATAGGAAGTTTTTTCCTCGTACGGCTCAAGATAAAATGATTTGGTTTGAAGTTTTGTCTGTGTATGGAATTCAAATAAATGACAAATGAATTAGACTCTTATTTAATTCCATTCACCCTTTTCTTCTTCCTTCTTATTCTTATATTCTTAAAAAAGGAAACCGTTCATTCGTACTCATAACTCAAGTTGGCTAACTGTCAAATAGTTCAAAGAAAAATCTTTATTGAGTAGTCTTTACCCCCTTTTTTTGTTTGTCTCGTTTCAAATCTATTTATATTCTTTTTCCGTTATTGAGACAATTAAAATGGTGTTTCCTTGTTCTAGAATCCTTTATCTTTGTTTTATTTTAAATCATTAGGTTTAGACATTACTTCGGTGTTTCTTAATCCTTTCAAAATGGCAGCAACATACCTTTTTTTGTGATTTCAAGAATCCTGTGGACGACTGATTCCGAGTGATACACTTTGTATCAAAAAAGTTTGATCAACAAAATGTCCTTTTGAATTGGAAACTTGCTCGAAGTGGATTCTTTCGATTTCTATATCGAAGATATATTTACGAAGTTGTTCAATTTATTGATTTTAACCCTAGATCCTTGCCCCGAGAAATGAATACTTTCTTTTTTACTCGAGCTTCATCATGCACTATTTACATTACAACCCAACAAAAAGAGAGGTTCCTGTGGAACAGAACAAATGATGTCGAGCGAAGAGCACCTTCATTCCTATATAAAATGGTGGATGTAAGAATCCACAGCGGATCATGTCTTTCAAGTCGCACGTTGCTTTCTACCACATCGTTTCAAACGAAGTTTTACCATAACATTCCTCTAATTTAGAAGCGGCATGGAGTTGATTCAATCATGGAATCATGAATAGTCATTGGTTCAATATGGTGCATATATGGTGCATAGATATTGTAATCTATGCACTTTTCTTCTCTATATATATAATATATACGGGTAAATAATAAAGATTATTCTTTTCTGAAGAAGTCTTAGCAAGACCCCCTCTTTAACATACATAAATAGAAAAATAACACGAAGAAATGAAATCTGCATCTTCAAGTGACTTAACTTAATAAGATAGGTTGTAATAGGTTGTCCTATTTTCTACTTTTTGAGTATCGAAGATTAAACTATTTTTAATAGGGAATCATTCCAAATATTTATTAAATTTTATTAAATTCTATATTTTTCTATAAAATGAATAAAATTTTCAATTATGTCTCAACCGTTACATAGATTTTCTATTCTTCATTAGGTCCAAACAAAAATACCTAAAAATGAGATTCAAAGAAAACGAATCAGTTACATGACTATCTATTAATAAGATTCGAGCAAGCACAGATATTAAAATTTATACCTTCCCTTGCTCTTTTTTTTAGCCTAACTCATTACTATTAAGATAGTTCACTCTATTGACTAATGAATTCACCAAGAACTTCCTATTGTTTAGGATGAATTAAGAGATATACAGAAAATAATAAATAAAAAGGGGGGGCTCCCTTATTTACTTACGGAATAGATTCTTTATTATCTCGATTCAAAACGTACCCATCCTTAAATATATATTTGTCTATTTGACATTTGGATATTTGTTCAAAACAATTTTTAGATTGGATATGCTCTGGGACGGAAGGATTCGAACCTCCGAATAACGGGACCAAAACCCGTTGCCTTACCACTTGGCCACGCCCCATTTCTAGTCAAGACTAATAATTAATATTAATAAAGAATATTAAAGATAAAGAAAATATACTATATATTAGTAGTTATTATTAGTATTGGTTGTTTGTCAACTGCAGTCCAAATATCTATAGAATAGATTCCTGTGCTTTTGCTAAGTGTAGGTAGATAACTTAACTGAATTTATTGATCATTACATATAATTCAATTAAGATATTGTATGAAAATATGATTTCTTCTATATTCTCATTGAGAATGAGAAGATTTTTGATTGGGTGGGTTTAAAGAAGGATTTTTTTGTCTACCTTACTTACTTTTTCCTTATATCCATAATTCAATCAAAATGCAATTATCTGCAAGAACAAAATGTCTGTTATGCTTAATATCTTTAGTTTGATCTGTCTTAATTCTGCCCTTTATTCGAGTAATTTTTTCTTAGGCAAATTGCCTGAGGCCTATGCTTTTTTGAATCCAATCGTAGATTTTATGCCAGTCATACCTTTGTTTTTTTTTCTCTTAGCCTTTGTTTGGCAAGCTGCTGTAAGTTTTCGATAAGATCTTTAATAATATCCTAGAAAATTCATAATTTATTCGAGAAAAGTC